ATTAGGGATTCATTGGAATTCTCACATTTATTTGGAAGATACTTCTTTCGGATGGGTCACACCAATAGGATGAACCAAATGAGTTCTGCATCATGAACTTTGTACTGCGCACATTACTTAGACGGGTTCTAGAAAGGCATATAGGAAGGAATGGAGAAATCTGGAATGAAGAAATCGAATATGAAAGAAAAGACAAAGAAATGAGATAATATCGGATTCTATTTCTTTGGATCTGAGCTGAATCTTGTCTATTTCAACCCCCCTAGATTCGGATTCGACTTTTGAGCCTTTCAACAATTAACTAATTTTACCTTTCGAATATGTATTACGTATTCAAATTCGTTTGAACGAGAGGAGAAAAAAAGAGGAGATAGAATCCAATTCTTTTAGATACTGTATCTAAGAAACTCTACCCATCTATGCTCTAGATGGGGTATATCTCGCCAAACTGGATAAAGCTATTATTCTAATCTAGACTCTAAAAGAATATGTATGTTGATTCATATCAATTCATTCGAAATTCATTCTAGGGAAGAGAGACCCATACAAATTAATCATGTGCCAGGAACCAGATTTGAACTGGTGACACGAGGATTTTCAGTCCTCTGCTCTACCAACTGAGCTATCCCGGCTATTCCCAATCCAGATTGGGACAGGTGGCACGAGGATTTTCAGTCCTTTGCGTGGTATCCTCATTTTATCATAGAACTGGGGTCTATGTCAATTAAAAGGACAAAAGTCGATTAAAAATTTTTATCAAAGCCGGGGAATTTCTTCGATCTTCAAAAATATGACTTTGTAAGTTTCAGTATGAGTAATGATATTGTATTGATCGGGAATCATTCAACTAGGGATTCCTTGCTCAAAGATGTTCATTTCTATTCATTTCTATGTGTATCATAGATATCAAAAGGCTTGTGATAAGAGAAAACCATTTACGCTTAGAAAAAAATCCATTTCTAAAAGAATAGAGTGAATGAGAACGATAAGGAATTTGGAACCGCTAAAAGGGGGTCGGATAAATAGTTGGGGAGTTAAATAGTCTTTTTGGGGATAGAGGGACTTGAACCCTCACGATTTTTAAAGTCGACGGATTTTCCTTTTACTATAAATTTCATTGTTGCCGGTATTGACATGTAGAACGGGACTCTATCTTTATTCTCGTCCGATTAATCAGTTCTTCAAAAGATCTATCAGACTATGGAGTGAATGATTTGATCAATGAATATTCGATTCTTTCTTCAATGTAGAATGGATTCACACCAATTCTTCGATTTTTTATAGAAAAACTACGGATTCGGGTCGTCATTAATCATTTGATATAGTATTCAATACGTATGTATATACGTTTATCCTTCACTTCATTCTTTTTCTTTCTGAAGTTTCGATGTAAAGAGTCCTCTACCAACGCATTTAACTCCATTTGTTAGAATAGCTTCCATTGAGTCTCTGCACCTATCCTTTTTTCTGAACCTTTGTTTGTTTTCAGAAAACAGGATTTGGCTCAGGATTGCCCATTTTTGTTAATTCCAGGGTTTCGCTGAATTTGAAAGTGATCACTTAGTAAGTTTCCATACCAAGGCTCAATCCAATTAAGTCCGTAGCGTCTACCAATTTCGCCATATCCCCCTTTCTTTTTGTTTTGAGATTAGGATCTCGTTGTGATGTCATTCCTTTTTCTTTTTCTTTCATTTATACTGGAACCATTGAATTCATTAGATACCGATTCCTATCTCGAAAACGTGTTTTCTCCTCTTTGATTTTCTTAACTGTCTTCTATAGGAGACCCTTTTTTTGTCCAATCAAAAATGATTTTATCATTTCGGAATCCGCAATTCAATATAGATGGATATATACCCGATCTAGATGTCTCGCTTCCTGTCATTTTGACATTCAATTTGGAATACTTGAACGATCGATTCTTGTTTTTTATCTTCACTTTCGCCTGAAAGCGGAGGAATGTCTCATTAGTTATAACTAACCATTCCATTAAACAATTAGAATTTGAAATAAATATAGAATGAGAGATATATATAATATAGAATCAAATATAGAACTGTAATAATAAAGTATTTCAAATGCCAAAAAAAGAAATGAAAAAAGAATATTTACCATTCAATTCAAATTGAAAATCAAAGAATATTAACAATATTTACAATCACTATTTAATAATATTAGTATTAGAATTGTGATAAATCGAAATTCTAGATCGCTATATTAATCCTTATGCTCTAGAATATTCAATAGAATATTGACTAGTTAATAACTAAGATTCCAATTCCATAAGATTCCAATTCCAGTAGTTTAGTCAATTACTATGCATATAAGATTTCGGTGATGTGGGCCCGCTTAGCTCAGAGGTTAGAGCATCGCATTTGTAATGCGATGGTCATCGGTTCGATTCCGATAGCCGGCTTTTCCCTATTCTTTTTTTTATTCCATTTTTTAGATGATTGATAATGTTCCTTTGAAATCAAAGAATATTGAAATAGCGCCTTCC